TTATTTCTCTTGAAATTTCTTCAATGTTTATTTCTACACCCGTCTTTTTTTAGGGGGTCTGCAGCCATTATGTGGCATAGGGGTTACATCCCGTACGAAACTTAAAAGTATACCACTTCTACGAATAGCTCGTAATGCTGCATCTCTTCCGAGACCCGGACCTTTTATCATGATCTCCGCTCGTTGCATACCTTGATCCGCTACTGCTCGAATAGCATTTCCTGCTGCGGTTTGAGCAGCAAAGGGTGTCCCTCTTCTTGTACCCCTGAATCCACAAGTCCCAGCGGAGGACCAAGAAATCACCCGCCCCCGTACATCTGTAATAGTCACAATGGTGTTGTTGAAACTTGCTTGAACATGAATAACGCCTTTTGGTATTCGACGTGCACTTTTACGTGAACCAATCCGTCCAGTCCTACGTGAAACACTTTTTGATATAGATTTTGCCATATTTTATCATTTCATAAATATAAGTCAGATATATGGATATATCCATTTCATGTCAAAACAGATCTTTTATTTTGATTTGTTCATCGGTTCCTTTAGAGAGTCCCTTTTCGAAAGATTATCCTTGTCTTTGTTTATGTCTCGGGTTGGAACAAATTACTATAATGCGTCCTCTCCTACGGATCAGTCGACATTTTTCACAAATTTTACGAACCGAGGCCCTTATTTTCATAGTTGTTATTCCTTAACTGAATTGCGAATCTACTTCTACTTATTGGAAGAAAATAAGTTTCTTGAAATTTTTGAACAGTGACTTGTATCCTCATGAAAGGAATGTTGAAAAACCACCTAATCATTCGAATTCTTGTTGTGGAGTCTATAAATTATACGCCCTCCATTTCTGAACCATAACGACTTACTTCAATTTTGACTCTTTTGGCTCTATTTCCAGGTAGTACACGTAGAAAACTGTGTCGAACTCTTCCTGAAACATAACTTCGAATCTGACTTCAGTATATAAACGAACCCGGAGCATACCATTGGGAAGTGCTTCAGTAATTAAACCTTCATAAATCCATTCATTTTTCTTCTTTCATTCCAGGCAAAACCCCTTGAAGTATCAACTAATGTAGGAGGAGTGATATTAGACAACTTGTCTTTTTTCGTTTTTTTTCACAAATTAGTAAGTTCCGGATATAATTCGGGTACCAGAAAGATTACCATATATAACACAAAATTTCTCCGCCGATTCTTTCTAGTCGAGCCGTACGGTCTGTCATTATACCCCGAGAAGTAGAGAGAATTACAATCCCCACCCCGTCTAAAATTCTCGGAATTCGTTGATAGTTCGAATAGATTCGGAGACCAGGCCGACTGATTCGTTTTAAATTTAAACAGGTTCTATATGGTCTTTTCCTATTCCTTCTATGTCGTAGGGTTAAAACCAAAAAAGATTTGTTGTTTTCCACAAGTTGCCTTACGTTTTCGAGAAACCCCTCTCGTAAAAGTATTTTAACAATGTTTTCGGTGATGTTAGTAGACGCTACTCGAACCGTTCCTTTTCTATCCCTGTCAGCATTTCGTATATAAGTTATTATGTCAGCAATAGTGTCCTTACCCATGATAAACGCAAATTATTGTTACTTCCGAATTTTTATATAATCAACATGTTCCTTTTTTTTGTTTTATTTATGAAAATTATTAAAAGTATATGCGTGAGACATAATCTACTAATTTAGCTATTTTAATTAAAGACTATCCCTCTATCGGGATCTCGTATTATAATACCTCAGGCGCTAATGAAACTATTTTAGTAAAATTGAACTGTCTCAATTCCCGTGCGATCGCGCCAAAAACTCGAGTTCCTTTTGGATTTCCTTCTTGATCAATGACAACTGCAGCATTGTCATCATATCGTATTATCATACCGTTGTCACGCTTGAGTTCTTTACAAGTACGTACAATTACAGCTCTGATCACTTCGGATTTTTGTAGAGGTGTATTTGGTACTGCTTCCTTGATCACAGCAACAATAACGTCACCAATATGAGCATATCGGCGATTACTAGCTCCTAGGATTCGAATACACATTAATTTTCGGGCCCCGCTGTTGTCTGCTACATTCAAATGGGTTTGAGGTTGAATCATATCATTTTTGAATCTGTTTTTTTAATGTAAAGTAAAGCAAAGGACGAAGTAAAAAAAAACCTGCAATTGTTTTTTTTATACCCAAGACTTCTTTCCTTTGGTTCAACATTCCTATCCAGAAATAATGAATTGAGTTCTTATAGGCATTTTGGATGCCACTATTGAAATAGCCTTTCGAGCTATATTTTCGGCTACTCCACCCATTTCATAAAGTATTCTACCTGGTTTAACGACAGCTACCCAATATTCGGGGGATCCTTTCCCCGAACCCATACGAGTTTCCGTATGTCTTACTGTAACTGGTTTATCTGGAAATACACGTACCCATATTTTTCCCCCACGGCGTACATTTCGTGTCATTGCGCGTCGCCCTGCTTCGATTTGTCTAGATGTGATCCAAGCGGGT